ATAGTATACCACTTCTACGAATAGCTCGTAATGCTGCGTCTCTTCCGAGACCGGGACCTTTTATCATGACTTCTGCTCGTTGCATACCTTGATCAACTACTGTACGAATAGCATTTGCTGCAGCAGTTTGAGCGGCAAAGGGTGTCCCTCTTCTCGTACCCTTGAATCCACAAGTACCGGCCGAGGACCAGGAAACCACCCGCCCCCGCACATCTGTAACTGTGACTATGGTATTATTGAAACTTGCTTGAACATGAATAACTCCCTTTGGTATTCTACGTGCACTCTTACGTGAACCAATACGTACATTCCTACGTGAACCAGTTCTCGGTATAGCTTTTGCCATATTGTATCATCTCATAAATATGAGTCAGAAATATATGGATATATCCATTTTATGTCAAAACAGATTTCTTATTTGTACATTGAGCCCTTTAGGGGGTCTGATTATCCTTGTCTTTGTTTATGTCTCGGGTTGGAACAAATTACTATAATGCGCCCCCGCCTACGGATTAGTCGACATTTTTCACAAATTTTTCGAACGGAAGCTCTTATTTTCATATTTGTCATTCCTTATCTTAAATCTTAATTCTTTTTTGGTAGAAAATAAGTTTCTTGAAATTTTGCATCTCGAATCGTATCGTCGTATCGAATAAAAATGACCTAATCTTTCGAATCCTTGTTTCGGAGTCGATAAATTATACGTCCTCTGGTTGAATCATAACGACTTACTTCAATTTTGACTTTATCTCCTGGCAGTATCCGTATAAAACTACGTCGGATCTTTCCTGAAACGTAACCTAGAATCAGATCTTCATTATCTAACCGAACTCGGAACATGCCATTGGGAAGCGATTCAGTAATTAAACCTTCATGAATCCATTTTTGTTCTTTCATTTCAGGTAAAGCCCCCCTGAAGTATCAATTAATGGAGGAAAGACGATATTAGACAACTCACCCCCTTTCTTTTTTTTTTTACAAATAGGAAGAGGTTTCGGATCCCATTTGGATGTTAAATGGATTACCATATATAACACAAAATTTCTCCACCGATTCGTTCTAGTCGAGCCTCCCGGTCTGTCATTATACCCCGAGAAGTAGAAAGAATTACAATTCCCATCCCACCTAAAATTCTAGGAATTCGTTGAGAGTTAGAATAGATTCGTAAACCGGGTCTACTGATCCGTTTTAAATTTAAAAAATTTCTATAGGGTCTTTTCCCATTCCTTCTATGTCGAAGGGTTAAAACCAAAAAATATTTGTTTTTTTCTCGATGTTTTCTGACGTTTTCGATAAAACCCTCTCGGAAAAGCATTTTAACAATATTTTCGGTAATATTAGTAGATGCTATGCGAACAACTCTTTTTCTATCCATATCAGCATTTCGTATAGAGGTTATTATCTCAGCAATAGTGTCTCTACCCATGATGAACTAAAATTATTGGTGTCTCAAAATTGGATATAATCAACATGTTTTTCTTTTTTTTTTTTTTTTTTKATTTTTGAATTGGAATTTTGCAAGGTATATGCGTGAGACACAATCTACGAATTAATCTAGTTCTTAATCTATTTCTTTCAAATACCCCAAAGATATCACGATCTCATTTTATTTTATAATACCTCGGGAGCTAATGAAACTATTTTAGTAAAATTCAATTTTCTCAATTCACGGGGGATTGCCCCAAAAATTCGAGTTCCTTTTGGATTTCCTTCTTGATCAATCACAACTGCAGCATTGTCATCATATCGTATTATCATACCGCTGTCACGTTTTAGTTCTTTACAGGTACGAACAATTACAGCTCTCACTACTTCTGATTTTTCTAGGGGCATATTTGGTACTGCTTCTTTAATCACAGCAACAATAACGTCACCAATATGAGCATATCGACGATTACTAGCTCCTATGATTCGAATACACATCAATTCTCGAGCCCCGCTGTTATCCGCTACATTTAAATGGGTCTGAGGTTGAATCATATCAAATTTTTTGTTTATTCTTCCAATGCAAAGGATGAAGAAAATAAAAGAAATATTGTTTGTCCAAAAAAAGAAACCTGCGTTTTTGTTTCATCCCTAAGATTCATCTCTGTCGGTTCTACATTTTTATCCCGAAATAATAAATTGAGTTCGTATAGGCATTTTAGATGCTGCTATTAAAATAGCCCTTCTAGCTATATTTTCGGTTACTCCACCCATTTCATATAGTATTCGCCCCGGTTTAACAACAGCTACCCAATATTCAGGGGATCCTTTCCCCGAACCCATACGTGTTTCAGCAGGTCTTACTGTAACTGGTTTGTCTGGAAATATACGGACCCATATTTTTCCACCACGGCGTGCATTTCGTGTCATTGCTCGTCGACCTGCTTCGATTTGTCTAGATGTGATCCAAGCAGGTTCAAGTGCCTGAAGAGCATATTTACCGAAACAAATATGATTACCTCGATAAGATATTCCCTTCATTCTTCCTCTATGTTGTTTACGGAATCTAGTTCTTTTGGGGTTATAGTTGATGGTTGTTTCAGAATTCCATCTCTACTACAGAACTGGACGTGAGAGTTTCTTCTCATCCAGCTCCTCACGACTAAAAGGATTCAAAATTGAATTTCAATTAATTTGAATAGATATTTGAATAGATAAGATATTAGTAGATATTAGAACATTTTTATAAAAAAAAATGTTTCTAATGTGCTAATAAATCTTGATTTTCTTTTGTCCTTTATCCAAAAAAAAGAAAGTTTTCGCGGGCGAATATTGACTCTTGCAATCTCTATTTCAGTCGTAGCACTTGCTCATGACTTCTCAGAATAGATGAATTGATTTCCGGTTCATTTCGCCATCCCGACTAGTGAATCAGTAAGATTCATTTGTTCAATAAAATCTTTTGCATTCACAGGTTACATCGTTCCCACCGCTTCGTATTTAATGGTTAGGTCAGAATTCTACAACGGAGCTCATAATCTAATTTATTCTTGAGTCAACCTTCTTAGTCTTTATTGGCTCGAAGCTCTTGATTTTTTTCTTCTATAACTATAAGAAGGATTCATTTAATGTTTCATTATGGATGAATCAATTAGTATTGATGCTTTATTACACTGTCTTTTATGAGATGACTCATAGACCTTACATATTGGAATTCTATATCATTGATATTCTTTTTCTTTCTTTCTCTCATCCTTCCATTTATCCACACCTTTCTTCTGTATTTTGCTTTCAACTTAGAATTCAAGTTTATTCAAAAAAAATTCAGTTGCTACAAAGATATGATCGATTTCTCATATCTTGACTGGTTCTTTAGATCCAGATAATACGAAGTGATGAGTTGGTTTTCATACTACCGGGCTGGTCTTTTTTTAATCCTAACCCTAAAAAAAACCAACGAGTCACACACTAAGCATAGCAATTATATGAAAAGTTCAATCGAATTTTTATTCAACCCTATAGAATTAAGAATTAGAATTGCTTGCGTTGATTGGCCAGAAAAAGAATTAAAGTTTTCTTATTCTTCTTCCTTGTCTATAAAAATCCAAATTTTGATGCCTAATACCCCATAGATAGTCCGAACTGTATAGCAACAATAATCAATTTTAGCTCGAATAGTTTGTAGGGGAACTCTACCCTCTCTGATCCATTCGACACGTGCAATTTCTTTTCCGTCGATACGACCTGCAATTTGTACTTGAATTCCTTTTGTATCTGCTTGTTCAGTTAATTCAATAGCCTTTTTCATTGCTTTTCGAAATGAAACTCTATTCTTTAATTGTCCGGCTATAAATTCCGCAAGAATATTAGGATTTCCGTAAGGTTTTGCAATTCTTGTAATAGCAATGTTAAGTTTTCGGTTCACATAATGAAATTCTTTTTGTAGATTCATCTGTAATTCTTCGATTCCTTGCGGTTTACTTTCGATTAATAACTTTGGGAATCCCATAAAGATTATGACCTGGATCAAATCGATTCTTTTTTGAATCTCTATACGTGCAATTCCCTCGGCGCCGGAGGATATTCTCATATTTTTTTGTACATAATTTTTTATAAAATCTCTTATTTTTTGATCTTCTTGTAGACCCTCAGAATAATTTTTTGGTTGTGCAAACCAAAGAGAATGATGACTTTGGGTTGTACCAAGTCTGAAACCAAGTGGATTTATTTTTTGTCCCATACTACCCCACTACTATACATATCGTGATATACCATAGTTGTCTTTTTCCATCTAGGTTTTTTTAATGAATATAGTGATACAAATTCATATTCATCTAAAGATATATCTTTCACTACAATAGTTATATGGCAGGTAGTTCTTTTTATCGCATAGCTACGTCCTCGAGCTCGAGGTTTGAATTTCTTCGCGGTAGTACCTTCGTTAACCTCAGCTTTACTAATTATTAAATTGGCTTCGTCGGAACCCAGAATGGAACCAGCATTTGTTGCTGCAGAATAAACCAATTTAAAAATTGGATAACATGCTCTATAGGGCATGAGTTCTAGTATCATAAGTGTTTCCTCATAGGAACGTCCGCGAATTTGATCAATTACTCTTCTTGCTTTGTCTGCAGATATAGATATATGTCGACCTAACGCGTATACTTCCGTTTTTTTCTTCCGTATGCTACCTAGCGGACGCAGAGGAGGGTAGTCTTCCGTTTTTTTCCTGTTTAGTATCCTATTTAAAAAATTTGACATAAGCTTTCTCTCCTACTAATGAATCATAAGTATCTATCCAGATTTTTTTAAGATGAGATTAACGACGAGATTTATTATCACTTTTTGCATGTTCTCGGAAATTTAAAGTAGGTACAAATTCTCCCAATTTGTGACCTACCATACGATCTGTTATATAAATAGGCAAATGCTCCTTACCATTATGAATAGCAATCGTATGGCCGATCATTGTGGGTATAATGGTAGATGCCCGGGACCAAGTTACTATTATTTCTTTTTCTGCTTTTTTATTAAGCTTATCAATTTTTTTTAATAGATGATTGGCTACAAAAGGA